TACCAATGAGCAAAAAAAGTACAACTTGAACAATGAATTAATAAGTCGAACAAAAGCTCTAGAAAAAGAAAAGGGATTTCTTGCTCTGGATATGCTCGAAAAAAGGACCAGATTATGCAATGATGAAAACGAACAAAAATACTTGCCCAAAACGTATGACCCCTTTTTGAGGGGACCATATCGTGGAACAATAAAAAAATTCTATTCACATATGATCATGAATGATTTAATCACTTCTACAGATACGGAGGATTCCATAGAAATCAATTGGATAAATAAGATTTATGGGCTACTTCCTAATAATTCTAATTATTCCAGAAAATTTGAACATCAAAAGAATCCGCCTGATAGGGAATCATTACTGAATTATATTGGTAATTCCTTAACCTCAATCAAAGAATTTCCTTTTGAGCCTGCACCCATTTTGCATTTTAAAAAATATTCTTTATTGAGAGAGCAAACAAGAATTGATTTTGAAAATCAAACAAAAGCTTTAAAATGGGTATTCGATGTAATTACAACTGATCCAAATGATCAAACAATAATTAGAAATAAATCTATTGGAATAGAAGAAATCCATAAAAGGGTTCCTCGGTGGTCATACAAATTAACTGATGATTTGAAAGAACAGGAGGCAGAAAATGAGGAAGAATCCAAGGAAGATCATGAAATTCGTTCAAGAAAAGCCAAACGCGTAGTAATTTATACTGATAACAATCAGAATACCAACCCTATTACAACTACAAATAATACTAATAATAGTGATCAAGCAGAAGAGGTGGCTTTGATACGTTACTCGCAACAATCGGATTTTCGTCGGGATATAATCAAAGGATCCATGCGTGCTCAAAGACGTAAAACGGTTATTTGGGAAATGTTTCAAGCAAATGTGCATTCTCCGCTTTTTTTGGATCGAATAGACAAAACATCTTTTTTTTCTTCTTTTTATATCTCTGAAATGATGAATCTCATTTTTAGGAATTTGGTGGGGAGAGAACCAGAATTGAAAATTTCACATTTATATTTTGAGGAGGAAGAGACAAGGGAAAAAGAGAAAAAAAACGAAGAAAAAAAAGAGGAAAATGAACGTATAGTAATATCAGAAACTTGGGATAGCATTATATTTGCTCAAGCAATAAGAGGTTTGATGTTAGTAACCCAATCTTTTCTTAGAAAATACATTGTATTGCCTTCATTGATAATTGCTAAAAATATTGGCCGTATGTTATTATTCCAATTCCCCGAATGGTATGAGGATTTGAAGGAGTGGAATAGAGAAATGCATGTTAAATGCACTTATAATGGTGTTCAATTATCAGAAACAGAATTTCCCAAAGATTGGTTAGCAGACGGTATTCAGATAAAGATTCTATTTCCTTTCTGTTTGAAACCTTGGCGAAGATCTAAAATACGATCTCATCCTAGGGATCAAATAAAAAAAAAAGGAAAAAAAGACAATTTTTGTTTTTTAACGGTTTGGGGAATGGAAGCGGAATTCCCTTTTGGGAATCCCCGAAAACGACCTTCCTTTTTTGAACCCATTTATAAAGAACTCCAAAAAAAAGTTAGAAAAGTTAAAAAGGATTTCTTTATACTTCTAAAAGTTTCAAAAGAAAAAACAAGATGGATCATTAAAATACTTCTAGTTCTAAAACGAATAATGAAGGAAATTCAAAAAGTAAACCCAATATTCTTATTTGAATTGAGCAAGGTGAAAGTATATGAAACGGCTGAAAATGGAAAAGATTCCGAAATAAATAATAAGATTATTCACAAATCAACCATTCAAATCCAATCCATGAATTGGACAAATTATTCACTCATAGAAAAAAAGATGAAAGATCTTTCTGATAAAACAATCACAATCAGGAATCAAATAGAACGAATCACAAAAGACAAGAAAAAAATAATTCTAACTTGTGCTGATAAAAGATCAAAATCACAGAAACATATTTGGCAGATATTCCAAAGAATAAATATACGATTAATACGTAAATCACATTATTTTATGAAATCTCTGATTGAAAATATATATATAGATATCTTGCTATGTATGATTACCATTCACAGGATCTATTTCCAACCTTTCTTTGAATCAACAAAAAGAATAATCAATAAATCCGTTTACAACGATCAAACAAATCAGGAAGGAATTGATGAAAGAGATCAAAATACAATGAACTTTTTTTCCACTATAAAAAAGTCCTTTTCGAATACTAATATTAGTAATAGTACAAAAATGTATTATGACTTATCCTCCTTGTCCCAAGCATATGTATTTTACAAATTATCACAAACCCAATTACTTAACAAGTATCAATTGAAATCTCTACTTCAATATCAGGGGACTTATCCTTTTATTAAGGATAAAATCAAGGATTATTGTATGACACGAGGAATATTTGATTACAATTCAAGACATAAGAAAATTCATAAGTCTGGAATGATTGAATGGAAAAACTGGTTAAAGGGGCATTATCAATACAATTTATCTCAAACCAAATGGTCGCGGTTAGTACCGCAAAAATGGCGAAATAGAATCAATCAACGTTATAGGATTCAAAATAAGGACTCAATTAAAGTGGATTCATATAAAAAAGAAAAAGACCAATTAATTCATTACGTGAAACAAAATTACTATGCAGCGGATTCATTGACAAATCAAAAAGAAAAATGGAAAAAACACTACAGATATGATCTTTTATCACATAAATATATGAACTATGGGGATAAGGAGGATTTTGATATTTATGGGTCAAGATTACAAGTAAACGGGGTTCAAAAAATTCCATATAATTTCAATAAACCAAAATCCGAATCATTTTATGTATTGGTAAGTACAGCTATTAGTGATTATCTAGAAGAAGGATATATTATTGATACGCATAAAAATCTAGATAGAAAATATTTTGATTGTCGAATTCTCCACTTTTGTCTTAGAAAAAATATCAATATTGAGACCTGGACCAATACACATATCGGTACCAAAATTGATAAAAATACTAAGACTGAAAAAAAAATCAACAACAAATTGAAAAAAAAAGATATTTTTTCTCTTATGATTCATCAAGAAATCAACCCATCCAATCAAAAAAGTATTTTTTTTAATTGGATGGGAATGAATCAAGAAAGAGTTTATCATACCATATCAAATCTAGAATCTTGGTTCTTCCCAGAATTTGTCTTACTTTTTGATGCATATAAGATTAAACCATGGATTATACCAATCAAATTACTTCTTTTTGACTTTTATTTTTATAAAAATAAAAGTCAAAATAAAAACATCAATATAAATCAAAAAAAATATCTTAAATTAGAAAATTCCAACCAACAAAAAAATGAGCAACAGGACCAAGTAAATCTTGTATCAGATCTACGAAAAGAAAACAAAAAAAAAGATATTGAAGAGAATTATGCGAGATCAGACATTACCATTAAAAAAGGTAAGAAGAAAAAACAATCCAAGAAAAACAAGAAAGCAGAACTAGATTTCTTCCTGAAAAAATATTTCCTTTTTCAATTAAAATGGGATGACTCCTTGAACCAAAGAATGATCAATAATATCAAGGTATATTGTCTCTTACTTAGACTGATAAATCCAAAAGAAATTGCTATATCCTCGATTCAAAGAGGAGAGATGCATCTGGATGTAATGCTAATTCAGAAAGATCTAGCTCTTACAGAATTGATAAAAAAAGGAATATTAATTATCGAACCAATTCGTCTATCTATAAAAAGGGATGGAAAATTGATTATATATCAAACTATAAGTATTTCATTGGTCGAGAACAATAAACACCAAACTAATAGAAAATGCATAAAAAAAAGTTATATTGATAAGAGGAATTTGGATAAACCCATTGTACGATATGGGAATATGCTTGTGAATGGGGACACAAATTATTATGATTTCCTTGTTCCCGAAAATATTCTATCTCCTAGACGTCGCAGAGAATTGAGAATTTTAATTTGTTTCAATTCCCATAATTGGAATGTTACGGATAGAAATAGAAATCCATTATTTTGCAATGAAAACAACATAAGAAACTCTGGAAAATTTTTGGATGAGGACAAGCATCTTAATACGGATACAAATAAATTCATTAAATGCAAATTTGTTCTTTGGCCCAATTACCGATTAGAAGATTTAGCTTGTATGAATCGCTATTGGTTTGATACCAATAATGGCAGTCGTTTCAGTATGTCAAGGATACATATGTATCCACGATTTAGAATTATTTAATTTAATAGTATATTTCCTATATCATATATATATATATCTATATTCCGTGACATTTTCGGTATATGAAAGCCGAAAGATGTATGCATATGCTATGTTATATTTTGGTAAATGATACAGATTTAATGGTGTATCCATTCAATTGGATATAGGAATAAATAAATTAGGGGAATCCTTTTAGATAGAAATAAATTCTTTTCTTTCGTTAATGGGGAAACATATTATCCCTTTCTATCCAAATCAAATTGAAAATTTGATTTGGATAAAATAAAGAAGTAGTATATGAATAAATCCAAATTTTTGTGTGTACTAGATGTGTGTACTAGATTAAAATAACCGGCATAATTCTTTTTTTTTTTTTATTATTATTATTTTTCCTGATCGGAAAAATCCATGAAAAAGAAAGAAAAAGGATAGAAAAATTTTTTATGGTCAAAAATTCATTCATTTCCATTATTCCACAAGAAGAAAAAGAAGAAAACAAAGGTTCTGTTGAATTTCAAGTATTCAGTTTCACCAATAAGATACGGAGACTTACTTCACATTTGGAATTGCACAAAAAAGATTTTTTATCACAAAGGGGTCTACGAAAAATTCTAGGAAAACGTCAACGGTTGCTGGCTTATTTGTCAAAGAAAAATAGAGTACGTTATAAGAAATTAATTGGTCAGTTGGATATTCGAGAGCCAAAAACTCGTTAATTTAATCGTTTGAATTTTTTAGTAGTATTCCATTTTTTGTTTTGATGAGTCTCGTTTTGAGGAATTCATGGAATAATGAATTAAGGAAGAAAAGATATGACAGTACCGGTTACAAGAAAAGATCTCATGATAGTCAATATGGGGCCTCACCACCCATCAATGCATGGTGTTCTCCGACTAATCGTTACTCTCGATGGTGAAGATGTTATTGACTGTGAGCCCATATTGGGCTATTTACACAGAGGAATGGAAAAGATAGCGGAAAATCGAACAATTATACAATATCTACCTTATGTAACCCGATGGGATTATTTAGCTACTATGTTCACAGAGGCAATAACCGTAAATGCGCCAGAACAATTGGAAAATGTTCAAGTACCTCAAAGAGCTAGCTATATCAGAGTAATTATGCTGGAATTGAGCCGTATAGCTTCTCATTTGTTATGGCTTGGACCTTTTATGGCGGATATCGGTGCACAGACTCCCTTTTTCTATATTTTCAGAGAAAGGGAATTGATATATGATCTATTCGAAGCCGCCACAGGTATGCGAATGATGCATAATTATTTCCGTATTGGAGGAGTAGCTGCTGATCTACCTTATGGATGGATAGATAAATGTTTGGATTTCTGCGATTATTCTTTAACAGGAGTTGTTGAATATCAAAAACTTATTACGTGGAATCCCATTTTTTTGGAACGAGTTGAAGGAGTGGGCATTATTGGTGGAGAAGAAGCTGTAAATTGGGGTTTATCAGGACCGATGTTACGAGCTTCTGGAATCCAATGGGATCTTCGTAAAGTTGATCATTATGAGTGTTACAATGAATTCGATTGGGAAGTCCAATGGCAAAAAGAAGGAGATTCATTAGCTCGTTATTTAGTACGAATCGGTGAAATGAAGGAATCCATAAAAATTATTCAACAGGCTCTAGAAGGAATTCCTGGAGGACCTTATGAAAATTTAGAAGTACGACGCTTTGATAGAGCAAAGAATTCCGAATGGAATGATTTTGAATATAGATTTATTAGTAAAAAACCTTCACCCAATTTAGAATTGTCGAAACAAGAACTTTATGTGAGAGTGGAAGCCCCAAAAGGAGAATTGGGAATTTATTTGATAGGAGATAATAGTGTTTTCCCCTGGAGATGGAAAATTCGTCCACCCGGTTTTATCAATTTGCAAATTCTTCCTCAGCTAGTTAAAAGAATGAAATTGGCTGATATCATGACGATATTGGGTAGTATAGATATCATTATGGGAGAAGTTGATCGTTGAAATGATAATTGATACGACAGAAGTACAAACTATCAATTCTTTTTCTACATCGGAATTTTTAAAAGAAGTGTATGGACTAATATGGATTGTACCCATTTTGACCCTTATATTGGGAATAACAATGGGGGTACTAGTAATTGTGTGGTTAGAAAGAGAAATATCTGCAGCGATACAACAACGTATTGGGCCTGAATATGCTGGCCCGTTGGGAATTCTTCAAGCTATAGCGGATGGGACTAAACTACTTTTTAAAGAGGACCTCCTCCCATCTCGAGGAGATATTCGTTTGTTTAGTGTGGGACCGTCTATAGCGGTTATATCAATTCTACTAAGTTATTTAGTAATTCCTTTTGGGTATCGTCTTGTTTTAGCCGATCTCAGTATAGGTGTTTTTTTATGGATCGCCATTTCTAGTATTGCTCCTATTGGGCTTCTTATGTCAGGATATGGATCGAATAATAAATATTCCTTTTTAGGTGGTCTACGAGCTGCTGCTCAATCTATTAGTTATGAAATACCATTAACTCTATGTGTGTTATCAATATCTCTACGTGTGATTCGTTGGAATATGAACTTTGAACCTCTCTTCTAGAAATAAAAGAAAAAAGAAAGAGGTTCAATGTATTGAATAGATGTTTTCATTTTTTTTTTTTTTTATTCAGCATTCGGGTTGATGAGTTAAACCAGATAGTTATATGAGTGAAACTAAACAGCTTCCAAATTTGTAGTAAGAAGAAACAATCTCATTCCCTATGTACAAGAATAAAGTTGAAGTAAAAATAAGCAGTGTAAACTGCTTACCCCAAGATTAAGATTTTTTGATTAGTCATCATATCTTGAAGCGGGCGCAAACAAAAGATCAACTGTATGGAGTTTCTACTACTGTCTCATATGTATTACTATACCGGGGATCAATCAAAAGTCAGTGGACGGTTAGGAACACCAAGGTACACAAAGGATTAGTAATGGAGATAATGTAAGGTATCAAAAAAGAGGTATTTCTTCATAAAACGAATCATAATAAGGACTTGAAATTGGTAGAAATGATCAAGTAGTACTTCCCTACGATTCCGATCTAGAGTATGCTCCTATTCACTGGTTAAAGAAATGACTATCAAGAACGAATTAATTCTTTATTTTATTTTTGAGTATCCTCCTCTGAGACAGAAGAACAGGAAAAAAGAAATGGAATGCAGTAATTGAATGAATAATAAAAAAAGGGGATCCCTATTTATTCTTTTCTCTATCCATATTCATACATATCGAATTCTTATCACGATTCATGAACTAATGACTAATTCTTTTTATTTTATATTGATTGATATAAGGAGTATTTTATTGAAATATTAAGTTATTACCGAACAAAGAGAAATTTTTATTGTAAAGGATGAGATCAATTCGGAAGCACTTTTTTTATTATTCTAGCAGACAGAATTCCATTGGTCTAATTTGGGACTTTCCGATGTATCTTTATTCTATCCATCCAAAGATGGTGATAATACCGAACCCGTCCTTACATTTTTTTTGTGGCCATCGAGGAGCCGTATGAAGCTGAGGTCTCACGTACGGTTTTGAAATAGCGATGGGAACAGTGATGTTATTATCGACTATGATTATCTAACAGTTCAAGTACAGTTGATATAGTTGAAGCACAGTCAAAATATGGTTTTTGGGGGTGGAATCTGTGGCGTCAGCCTATAGGATTTATTGTTTTTCTAATTTCTTCTCTAGCCGAATGTGAGAGATTGCCCTTTGATTTACCAGAAGCGGAGGAGGAATTAGTAGCAGGTTATCAAACCGAGTATTCGGGTATCAAATATGGTTTATTTTATCTTGCTTCTTACCTAAATTTATTAGTTTCTTCATTATTTGTAACAGTTCTTTACTTAGGTGGGTGGAATTTACCTATTCCGTATATATCCATTTCTGAGCTTTTCGGAATAAAAAAAATCGCCGGCATTTTTGGAATAACAATGGGTATCCTTATTACATTAACTAAAGCTTATTTGTTTCTCTTCATTTCTATCACAACAAGATGGACTTTACCTAGAATGAGAATGGACCAGTTATTAAATCTTGGATGGAAATTTCTTTTACCTATTTCTCTAGGTAATCTGTTATTAACAACTTCTTCCCAACTTGTTTCATTATAAATAAGAGAATACGATAACACTATTTTAGATTCATAATCTCTATCAAACAAGAGAAAGAAACGTCAAATTTTTCATGTATATCTACAATATGTTCCCTATGGTAATTGGGTCCATGAATTATGGTCAACAAACAATACGAGCTGCAAGGTACATTGGTCAAAGTTTCATAATTACCTTATCCCACACAAATCGTTTACCTGTAACTATTCAATATCCTTATGAAAAATCGATCACATCAGAGCGTTTCCGGGGTCGAATCCACTTTGAATTTGATAAATGTATTGCTTGTGAAGTATGTGTTCGTGTATGCCCGATAGATCTACCCGTTGTTGATTGGAGATTTGAAAGAGATATTAAAAAGAAACAATTACTTAATTATAGTATAGATTTCGGGGTTTGTATATTTTGTGGTAACTGTGTCGAGTATTGTCCAACAAATTGTTTATCAATGACTGAAGAATATGAACTTTCTACTTATGATCGTCACGAATTGAATTATAATCAAATTGCTTTGGGTCGATTACCAATCTCAATAATTGGAGATTACACAATTCAAACAGTTATGAATTCGACTCAAATAAAAATAGACAAAGATAAATCCTTTGATTCAAGAACAATTACCGATTACTAAGATTTTGTTTTGATATAAAGGATCCAAGCTTTTTATTTTGGGTAGTCAGTAACTACAAATAAAAACTAATGATTGTTGAGAATCACTCTTTGATTTAAACTAAAAATATATTTTTAGTGATGATTTCAAAATAGCAAATTTCAACTACTTTTTTCTTTTTTTTTCTTTCGGATAAATATAAATAAAGTAAGGTTGGCCCAATAATTTTATCTATATCTACATTAATCCATATTCAAATTCAATTCAATTATAAATGTATCATATACATTATTATATACAAGAAAACAAAAATAGGGTAACCCCTTTTCCTTTCCTGGACCATTTATTTAGTAAAGTTAAAGTAAGGTCATGAAATAGTTAAAGTTATTTATTTTGTATTTTATACATAATGGGTTTACCTGGACCAATACATGATATTCTTGTTGTATTTCTGGGGTCAATTCTTGTATTAGGGGGTCTGGGGGTAGTATTATTTACCAATCCAATTTATTCTGCCTTTTCATTGGGATTGGTTCTTGTTTGTATATCCTTATTCTATATTTCATCAAACTCCTATTTTGTAGCTGCCGCACAGCTCCTTATTTATGTGGGAGCCATAAATATCTTGATCATATTTGCTGTAATGTTCATGAATGGTTCAGGATATTCCAATAATTCCTATTTTTGGACCATTGGAGATGGGGTCACTTTGATGGTTTGTACAACTATTCTTTTTTCACTAATTACTACTATCCCAGATACGTCATGGTACGGAATTATTTGGACTACAAGGTCAAACCAGATTATGGAACAGGACCTAATAAATAACGTTCAACAAATTGGGATTCATTTATCAACAGATTTTTATCTTCCGTTTGAACTCATTTCAATAATTCTTTTAGTTTCCTTGATAGGTGCAATTACTATGGCTCGACAATAAGCAATAAAAATACTTAACTTAAAATGATTCCCAATTCTTAGAATTCTAACTAAATTCTAAATAAATAAATAGAAATTTTTAGTTAAATCTATCTACCGTCAATATCTTCTTTTGTTGTGTAATTGTTCTATTCTAATCAATTGAATCGGTTGAATTGTTATTCATATTGAAACGAATCGAGATTGATAAGGAGTTAGTCAATGATGTTTGAGCATGTCCTTTTCTTGAGTGTTTATTTATTTTCTATCGGTATCTATGGATTGATCACAAGTCGAAACATGGTTAGAGCGCTTATGTGTCTTGAGCTTATACTAAATTCGGTTAATATCAATCTTGTAACATTTTCTGATATATTTGATAGTCGCCAATTAAAAGGAGACATTTTCTCAATCTTTGTTATAGCCATTGCAGCTGCTGAAGCAGCTATTGGACTTGCTATTGTTTCGTCGATACATCGTAACAGAAAATCAACTCGTATTAATCAATCGAATTTGTTGAATAATTAGTGATAATCATCATAGATAATTTAAATAAAGACACATAAAAATATTTAATAGAATTGAAATACTATTTTTTATTGAATTTGAATGCAATTCAATAAAATGGAATTGCATTTTTATATTTATATTGAAATAATGATGACCAATTTGTTGGCCAATTAATTTTAATTCGCATGTGTAACTCGTATCATCATAATTGTTGAAACGAAAATCAAAGTGTCTTGACCTTTTCTCATAAACAGATTGATTTAAGAAATATATTGATTGTTTTTAATAAACCACTGTTTCGTCTGGTGTCTACAATATTACAATATATAATATATGATTCATTTACTACTAATTTGATTTGACCAGATCGAAAATCTTTTATGTTCAAAACTGTAATTTATAGATCCAATGTCACATTCAGTAAAAATTTATGATACATGTATAGGGTGTACTCAATGTGTACGAGCTTGCCCCACAGATGTATTGGAAATGATACCTTGGGACGGATGTAAAGCCAAGCAAATAGCTTCCGCGCCAAGAACCGAGGACTGTGTAGGTTGTAAGAGATGTGAATCTGCCTGCCCAACAGATTTTTTGAGTGTCCGTGTTTATTTAGGGCCTGAAACAACTCGCAGCATGGCTCTATCTTATTGATACATTACAAAAAACTCCACTTGAATCATTTGTGATTCCTCTTTACCGACAAAAGCCCGTGCTCGACAAAATATATTATTTTGAGGACGGGCTTCTCTGGTCAAAATGTATCTTGTCTTTATCACGAGTTATTTTCCTTGGTTAACAATACTTGTTGTTTTACCGATATTCGCGGGTTCCTCAATTTTCTTATTCCCTCATAGAGGGAATAAGATGTTTAGGTGGTATACTATATGTATATGCTTATTAGAACTCCTTCTAACGACTTATGCATTCTGTTATCATTTCCAATTGGATGATCCATTAATGCAATTGAAGGAAGATTCTAAATGGATAGATGTTTTTGATTTCCACTGGAGACTAGGAATCGATGGGCTTTCCATAGGACCCATTTTACTGACAGGATTTATCACTACTTTAGCAACTTTAGCAGCTTGGCCAATTACTCGAAATTCGCGGTTGTTCTATTTCCTGATGCTAGCAATGTACAGCGGTCAAATAGGATTATTTTCCTCCCGAGACTTTTTACTTTTTTTCATCATGTGGGAGTTAGAATTAATTCCTGTTTACTTACTTTTATCCATGTGGGGGGGAAAGAAACGTCTCTACTCGGCTACAAAGTTTATTTTGTACACTGCAGGGGGTTCCATTTTTTTCTTAATAGGAGTTCTAGGTATGGGTTTATATGGTTCCAATGAACCAACATTAGATTTTGAAAGATTAATTAATCAATCATATCCTGTGGCATTGGAAATAATATTCTATTTTGGCTTCCTTATTGCTTATGCTGTCAAATTGCCGATTATACCCCTACATACATGGTTACCTGATACCCATGGAGAAGCACATTACAGTACATGTATGCTTTTAGCTGGAATCCTATTAAAAATGGGCGCATATGGATTGATTCGGATCAATATGGAATTACTACCCCACGCTCATTCTATATTTTCTCCTTGGTTGGTGATAATAGGAACAATGCAAATAATCTATGCAGCTTCAACTTCTCTTGGTCAACGTAATTTAAAAAAGAGAATAGCCTATTCCTCTGTATCTCACATGGGTTTCACAATTATAGGAATTGGTTCTATAACCGACATGGGACTCAATGGAGCTATTTTACAAATGCTCTCTCATGGATTTATTGGTGCTGCACTTTTTTTCTTGGCGGGAACGAGTTGTGATAGAACACGTCTTGTTTATCTCGAAGAAATGGGAGGGATATCTATCCCAATGCCAAAAACATTTACCATGTTCAGTAGCTTCTCGATGGCTTCTCTTGCATTGCCAGGAATGAGTGGTTTTGTTGCGGAATTTTTAGTATTTTTTGGACTAATTACTAGTACAAAATATCTTTTAATGTCAAAAATGCTAATTACTTTTGTAATGGCAATTGGAATGATATTAACTCCTATTTATTTATTATCTATGTTACGTCAGATGTTTTATGGATACAAGTTATTTAATATTCCAAACTCTAATTTTTGGGATTCTGGACTACGAGAACTATTTCTTTCAATCTGTATCTTTCTACCCGTAATAAGTATTGGTATTTATCCCGATTTTGTTCTCTCGTTATCAGTTGACAAGGTACACGCTATCTTATCCAATTATTATCATAGATAGTGTTTCATTAATGAAACGGAAGGAAAGTCTTATAATTCTTTGAATTTAATATTTTGAAAATCGTTTGCTGTACTGTATAATGAAAAAAGAAATAAAATGAATAAGAATTGTAATTAGATACATCTCGAGTTTTTGAGAACCATTTAAATTTGAATGATTCCTTGATTCAAACGGTTCTCAAAAACTCATAAAAACAAACTTTCGTTATATATGGGATGATGTTTTTATCTTATGTATTCTTCATGTAGTTTATTCAATTAGATGTTTATGTGAATGAACCATAACTATGTAGACCTATTCCTAATAGATTGATCCCAAAATAGCATATCCAAATTATAATAAATCCTATAGAAGCTACAAGTGCCGAATTCGTACCTTTCCAATTTATATTTGTTCTAGTATGTAAATAAATCGCGAATATGGTCCAAGTAATAAATGCCCAAGTTTCCTTGGGGTCCCAATTCCAATAGGATCCCCATGCCTCATTAGCCCATACTGCTCCACAAAGAATACCTATGGTTAAAAAGGTAAACCCTAGACTAATGACACGATAACTCCAATAATCCAAACGCTCAGTTAATTGATATTTGTAATAATTTTGAAATGAAGGAAAAGAAGTGTTTTTAAAAACACTTCTTTTTTCATTCAAATATTCAATCTCACCAAAGAAAAATGACTTAATTAATAAATTATAGCTTTTACAAAAAATTTTGATGTTTTTTCGAAATGTAATGACTAGAAGAGCGACTGATAATAATGATCCGCATAAAAGAGCTGCATAGCTCAATAACATCATACTTACGTGCATCATTAACCACTGAGATTGTAGAGCAGGTACTAATATTGTGGATTGATGCATTTCAGTTGAAAGACCCGACATGGCAAAGCCTTGAGTAAAAATGGTACTTGGTGCAATTATTGTGCTTAAATCGTTTTTAAGGTTACGTATCTTGGGAATCATATGAATAATGAAGAAACTACACGAAAGGAAGATTAATGACTCGTATAAATTACTTAATGGAAAATGTCCCGAAGAAATCCAACGAGAAATTAATAATCCTGTTATAGAGAAAAAGGTAGCTATCATCCCTTTTTCTGATGAATCACGTAATCCTACAATTTTGTGGACTAATAAGGTCATCAAATGAATCATAATCACAATTGAAATGATCGAAAAAGAGATATGAGTTAATATATGTTCTAAAGTCACAAATATCATAAAAGGGGTCCCATTACAGAATTGGAAATCGCGAATTGAATACATTTTAGGATCTATTGTATCTCTTTTAGAAGATGCCGCCACTCGGACTCGAACCGAGATGCTTTAGCACTGCTTCCTAAGAGCAGCGTGTCTACCGATTTCACCACGGCGGCTTACTTGAAATAATAATAGTCAATTCATGTTGAATCGTCGAGATTCAAGGATTCAATATAGTTTAGGAAACATTAATTAGAATCAATGAATAAAGACTGGTTTGTGGTTTAAATATTTGAATCTTCAATAAAATACCTACCTAGGTAGTATCGTCGTGGGTTTTTTAACAATCAACTTTCATGTACTAGAAACTAAGTTTTCTCCAAACAGTTGGAACTCCATAGTTTTTTCTCGGTTGAGGTATAAAACTAAGAATTGTCTTTTTTTCTCAATTTTTTTATGATTTGTTTTTCATTTATCCGATTTCATGGATTCAAATGAAAAAGATTGAGTTTTTTTTTTCAATGAACAAAATCAAATAACTAGGATTTCATATCTATCACAATTTCATCATTAAATACAAAAAATTTGTTATTTTTCTAATGATTTCGATACCTTAGTATATTTAAATTAAAGTATTAATATTCTTTATTGCGCATATAATTTTTAATTTATAATACCATTTACAAAACCAATTAAGTTTTGGGATAGGCATATAACAAAAGAGTTTCAATCTCTATCACAATTGTACTTTTCTATTGTGAAAAGTACAATTGTGATAGGGAAAAAAATAATACTTAGAACCCAATATACAAAAAACTCTTATTCTATATATCACAGCAGTGAGTTCTAAGTAATATTGAGAAATTTAATACAGAAAAATACATTAGTTAACATTCATCTTACAAAATTTGGGGTTCTTTAGGCTATATCAATTGAGATTATTCTAAGACTTTATTATTTGTTTGTCGCACAAAAAAACTTTTTGAATGCCCGGTGGAAACCGATTTCGCTAAAGAAAAAGTTTTTACTGCAACTAAATATCCTTTTTTCTTCCAAATATTTCTACGAATACGTTTTTTTGACATAGAAGTACGTTTTTTTGGAACTGCCAT